GAGTATACAGAAGAAGAAAGAAAAAGAGAAGAAGAAAAAGAGACGAAGGAAAGAACGGAGAAAGAGCGAATACAGATAGCAGAGGCCTGGGATACCATTCCAGTTACACAAGTAATAAGAGGTTGCATGTTACTAACTCAATCTATTTTTAGAAAATATATTGTATTACCTTCATTGCTAATTGCAAAAAATAGTGGACGCATGTTCCTATTTCAATTTCCCGAATGGTTTGAGGATTTACAGGAATGGAATAGAGAGATGCATGTTAAATGTACCTATAATGGTGTTCCATTATCCGAAACAGAATTTCCGAAAAATTGGTTGACAGACGGTATTCAGATAAAAATCTTATTTCCTTTCCGTCTGAAACCTTGGCACAAATCGAAACTACGATCATCTAAGAAAGGTTTAATGAAAAAGAAAAAAGAAAAAGATGATTTTTGTTTTTTAACAGTTTGGGGAATGGAAACTGAACTTCCTTTTGGTTCGCCCCGAAAAGGACCTTCCTTTTTGAAACCCATTTTTAAGGAAATTGAAAAAAAAATTGGAAAATTTAAAAAGAAGTCTTCTCGAGTTCTAATAGTTTTTAAAAGAAAAATAAAATTACTTCGAAAAGTTTTAAAAGAAACAAAAGAATGGGTTATCGAAAGTGTTATTTTTATAAAAAAAATAATAAAAGAACTTTCCAAAATTCTGTTATTTCGATTAACAGGAAGAGAAGTATATGAATCAAGTGAAATTAAAGAAGAAAAAGATTCTATAATAAGCAATCAGCTAATTCACAAATCGTTTAGTAAAATTGCATCTACGAATTGGACAAATTCTTCATTAACGGAAAAAAAAATCAAGGATTTGACTACTAAAACAAGTACAATTCGAAATCAAATAGAAAGAATTATAAAAGAGCAAAAAAAAGTAACTCCAAGAATAAATAATATTAGTCTTAAAAAAACAAGTTATAATGCTAAAAGATTCGAAAAATGGCAAATATTCAAAAAAAGAAATGCTCAATTAATCTCTAAATTACCTCTTTTTTTGAAATTTTTCATTGAAAGAATCTACACAGATATATTTTTATGTATCATTAATATTCCCAGAATGAATACAGAACTTTTTCTTAAATCAACAAAAAAAATTATTGATAAATCCCTTTACAATAATGAAAGAAAACAAGAAAGAATTAATAAAATAAAAAAAAATCTAATTCCATTTATTTCGACTATAAAAAAATCACTTGATAATATTAGTAATAGTCAAAAAAATTCACCTATTTTTTATGACTTATCCTACGTGTCACAAGCATATGTATTTTTCAAATTATCACAAATCCAAGTTAGTAACTCATATAAATTAAGAGCTGTTCTTCAATCTCAAGGAATCCCCCCGCCTGAAATAAAGGATTCTTTTGAAACACAAGGAATGATTGATTCGAAATTAGGGGATAAGAAACTTCCGAGTTATGAAATGAATCAATGGAAAAAGTGGTTAAGAGGATATTATCAATACAATTTATCTCAGAGCAGATGGTATAGATTAATACCAGAAAAATGGCGCAATACAGTTCATCAGCGTAAAAAGGAAAATTTTAGCAAAAGGCATTCATATGAAAAAGACCAATTAATTGATTTCAAAAAACAAAAACAAATTGAAGTATATTCGTTATCTAATCAAAAAAGAAAAGAGAATTTGCAAAAATACTATAAATATGATCTTTTATCATATAAATTTCTTAATTATGAAAATAAAAGGGAATACTTTTTTTATAGATCTCCGTTTCAAGAACGTAAGAAGCAAGAGATTTCTTATAACACGCATAAAGAAAATATACTGAGGAACATCCCTATCGATAATTATCTAGGAAAGGTCCATATTCTATATATGGAAAAAACGGTCGATAGAAAATATTTTGATTGGAACATTCTCAATTTTGATCTTAAACAAAAAGGCGATATTGAGGCCTGGGTCAGCAATGGGAATCAAAATACTCAAATAATTCCTAAAAAAGATCTTTTTTACCTTATGATTCCAGAAATCAATCCACCAAACTCCGACAAAGTATTTTTTGATTGGATGGGAATGAATGAAAAAATGCTAAAGTGTCGCATAGCGAATTTGGAACCTTGGTTCTTCCCAGAATTTGTGTTACTTTATAAAGCATATAAAAGCAAACCTTGGTTTATACCAAGCAAATTACTTCTTTCAAATTTGAATAAAAATGAAAATAATAGTGCAAATAAAAAAATAAATCAAAAGCAAAAAGGAAGTTTTTTGATACCATCGAATAAAAAGCATCGAAATCAAGGAGAAAAAGAACCCACAAGTCCAGGAAATCTTGGATCCGTTCTCTCACAACAAAAAGATAGTGAAGAAAATTATGCAAGATCAGACATGAAAAAGGGGAAAAAGAAAAAACAATACAAAAGCAGCGCGAGAGCAGAACTAGATTTCTTCCTGAAACGTTATTTGCTTTTTCAATTGAGATGGGACGATACTTTGAATCAAAGACTGATGAATAATGTCAAGGTATATTGTCTCCTGCTTAGACTGATAGATCCAACCCAAATTACTATACCCTCGATTCAAAATAGAGAAATGAGTTTGGATATAATGCTGATTGAGAAGAATTTAACTCTTAACCAATTGATGAAAAAGGGAATATTGATTATAGAACCCACTCGTCTGTTTGGAAAAAACGATGCACAATTTATTATGTATCAAACCATAGGTATTTCATTGGTTCATAAGAGTAAGCACCAAACTAATCAAAAATATCAAGAACAAAGATATGTTTCTAAGAAGAATTTTGATGAAACTATTTCATCACACCAAAGAATAACTGAAAATAGAGACAAAAATCATTTGGATTTGCTTGTTCCTGAAAATATTTTCTCGTTTAGACGTCGTAGAAAGTTGAAAATTCTAAGTTGTTTTAATTCAAAGAATAGAAATGGTGAAGATAGAAATCAAGTATTTTGGAATGCAAAGGACGTAAAAGACAGCAGCCAAGTTTCGCATGACAGTAACCATTTTGATAGAGAGAAAAATCAATTAATGAAATTAAAGCTCTTTCTTTGGCCTAATTATCGATTAGAGGATTTAGCTTGTATGAATCGTTATTGGTTTGATACCAATAATGGCAGTCGTTTCAGTATGTTAAGAATACATCTGTATCCACGATTGAAATTTTAACATTTCGTGGATAATACACTTTTTCTATATATTCTATACCCTATATATATAATAGGGTATATCAAAGCAAACAAATACATAGATCACATGTCTTGTCTCACATTTCATTCTAATATCCAATAGGATATGAATAATGTCTCGATTAGATCTCGAAATGAATCAACAGAACCTTCTTTGTTTTAGGTCTAAATTCTTCGATGCGAAAATGTACCAATCCTTTTCTATCCCTATCTAAATCCAATTAGAAATTGGATTAATTGATTTGAATTCAGAAAATTAGGAGTTCATAAAGAAATTTGGATTAGATTATTGTATATACCAGATTCCAATTAATGGCATTATTATTACTGATCAATAAAATCCATATCTGTAAAAAGGGAAAGGGGATTTTTTTATGGTAACAAATTCATTCATTTCGGTTATTTCTCAAAAAGAAAACGAAGAAAACAGAGGGTCTGTTGAATTTCAAGTATTCAGTTTTACCACTAAGATAAGAAGACTTACTTCACATTTGGAATTGCACAAAAAAGACTCTTCATCCCAGAGAGGTTTGCGGAAAATTTTGGGAAAACGCCAACGACTGCTGGCCTATTTGTCAAAAAAAAATAGAAGACGCTATAAAGAATTAATTAGTGAGTTAAATATTCGAGAGATAAAAACTCGTTAATTTGAAGCGTGATACCATTTGAGCTTAGTCGTTTAAATTTTGATGAACTTCTTTTTACTTTCAGCAATGCATGGAAGAACGACTCGGGAAAAAACTTATGATTGCACCAACTACAAGAAAAGACCTCATGATAGTCAATATGGGCCCTCACCACCCATCAATGCATGGTGTTCTTCGACTGATTGTTACTCTCGATGGTGAAAATGTTATTGATTGTGAACCAATACTGGGTTATTTACATAGAGGGATGGAGAAAATTGCGGAAAATCGAACAATTATACAATATTTGCCTTATGTAACGCGTTGGGATTATTTAGCTACTATGTTCACAGAAGCAATAACCGTAAATGGACCCGAACAGCTAGGCAATATTCAAGTACCTAAAAGGGCTAGCTATATCAGAGCTATTATGTTGGAGTTAAGTCGTATCGCTTCTCATTTGTTATGGCTTGGCCCTTTTATGGCAGATATTGGGGCACAGACCCCTTTCTTCTATATTTTTCGAGAACGAGAGTTAATATATGACTTGTTCGAAGCTGCTACCGGTATGCGCATGATGCATAATTATTTTCGTATCGGAGGAGTAGCTGCTGATCTACCTCATGGCTGGATAGATAAATGTTTGGATTTTTGCGATTATTTTTTAACCGCGGTTGCTGAATATCAAAAGCTTATTACGCGGAATCCTATTTTTTTAGAACGAGTTGAAGGCGTAGGCATTATTCGCGCAGAAGAAGCACTAAATTGGGGTTTATCGGGCCCAATGCTACGAGCTTCCGGAATACAGTGGGATCTTCGTAAAATTGATCGTTATGAGTCTTACGACGAATTTGATTGGGAGATTCAATGGCAAAAAGAAGGGGATTCATTAGCTCGGTATTTAGTACGAATCAGTGAAATGACAGAATCCATAAAAATTATCCAACAGGCTCTGGAAGGAATTCCAGGGGGACCCTATGAGAATTTAGAAATTCGACGCTTTGGTAGAATAAAAGACCCTGAATGGAATGATTTTGACTATCGATTTATTAGTAAAAAACCTTCTCCAACTTTTGAATTGGCTAAGCAAGAACTTTATGTAAGAGTCGAAGCACCAAAAGGAGAATTGGGAATTTTTCTGATAGGAGATCAGAGTGTTTTTCCTTGGAGATGGAAAATTCGACCACCGGGTTTTATCAACTTGCAAATTCTTCCTCAGTTAGTTAAAAGAATGAAATTGGCTGATATTATGACGATACTAGGTAGCATAGATATCATTATGGGAGAAGTTGATCGTTGAAATGATAATTGATACAACAGAAATACAAGCTATCAATTCTTTTTCCAGATTGGAATCCTTAAAAGAAGTGTATGGGATCATATGGATACTCGTACCTATTTTCACTCTTGTATTAGGAATCACACTAGGTGTACTAGTAATTGTTTGGTTAGAAAGAGAAATATCTGCAGGAATACAACAACGTATTGGACCCGAATATGCTGGGCCTTTGGGAATTCTTCAAGCTCTAGCAGATGGTACAAAACTACTTTTCAAAGAGAATCTTCTTCCATCTAGAGGAGATACTCGTTTATTCAGTATCGGGCCATCCATAGCAGTCATATCCATTTTACTAAGTTATTCAGTAATTCCTTTTAGCTATCGCCTTATTCTAGCCGATCTCAGTATTGGTGTTTTTTTATGGATCGCTGTTTCAAGTCTTGCTCCCGTTGGACTTCTTATGTCGGGATATGGATCAAATAATAAATATTCCTTTTTAGGTGGATTAAGGGCTGCTGCTCAATCAATTAGTTATGAAATACCATTAACTCTATGTGTATTATCAATATCTCTACGTGTGATTCGGTGAGACATAAAATTTCCCCTATTTATTTTCTTTATAGAAAGTTTTCTTTCTAGCAAGAAAGTGAAATGCGTTGAATATCTATATCTATTTTTGATTTTTTTTATTTTTATTCATCATGGGGGTTGATAAACTAAACCAGATAGTTATATGAGTGAAATAAAACGGCTTTCAAATTTGCTGTTAAAGGAATTCAATCTCATTTCCTATGTACAAGAATTAAAACATAAGCAGTGGAGACTGTTTACCCCAAGATTGGTTGATTAGTCATCATTGCTTGAAGCGGGTTCAAAAGATCAACTGTATGGGGTTTTTACTATCTATTTCTATTAGTATAGATGTATTACCCTAATTGGGAGATTCAAAAAAACGAGTGGATGGTTAGGAAGACCAAGATACACAAAGGATTAGTAATGGAGATTCTGTAAAATATCCAACTGGATATTTCTTTATAGAAAAGTAATTCGAATTGGGGCTTTAAGTTGGTAGAAATAATTAAGAAGTACTCCCCGCGATTTCGATCCAGAGTATGTTCCTATCCACCGATTAAGTAAATAACTATCAAGAACGAAGAAATCTTTTACTTTGGGTAATGTCCCTTTTTTTTCTGAGAAAGGAGAATAGGAGCGAAATAAAATCGAAAGACTATAATTGCAAAAAGAGATCTTTTTTTTTTATTCATAACTATTTGTATTTTTATTTTATTTAGAGAAATAAAATTTTTTTTTATGCAATGTCTACTTATTTTTCGTAATCGAAAATGATAGGTTGAAATATATATGTGATATTCCTCTAAAAAGTCTTTTTTTATTCAAGGATAAAGTTATTAATCAACAAAGAAAAATTAAAAGACGAGATCAATTCAGAAGCACTTTTTTATTATAAATCTAGCAGACAGAATTCCATTGGTCTAATTCTAGGCCTTAGGATAAGATAAGAGTTTGACTCTCTATCGATCCTACAAACACATCAAGATAAAAATGTTGAAAGGTCTTTAGATTTTTTTGTGACCTATGAGGAGCCGTATGAGGTGAAAATCTCATGTACGGTTCTGTAATAGCGACGGGAACAGTGATGTTATCGTCGACTATGATTATCTAACAGTTTAAGTACAGTTGATATAGTTGAAGCCCAGTCAAAATATGGTCTTTGGGGGTGGAATTTGTGGCGTCAACCTATAGGGTTTATCGTTTTTCTAATTTCTTCTCTAGCCGAGTGTGAGAGATTACCTTTTGATTTACCAGAAGCAGAAGAGGAATTGGTAGCAGGTTATCAAACCGAATATTCAGGTATCAAATTTGGTTTATTTTACGTTGCTTCGTATCTAAATCTACTAGTTTCTTCATTATTTGTAACAGTTCTTTACTTGGGGGGTTGGAATTTTTCTATTCCATCCATATTAGTTCCTGAGATTTTGGACATAACTAAAAGAAGTAAAGTTTTTGGAATAATAATCGGTATCTTTATTACATTAGCTAAAACTTATTTGTTCTTGTTCATTTCTATTGCAACAAGGTGGACTTTACCGAGACTGAGAATGGACCAACTATTAAATCTTGGATGGAAATTCCTTTTACCTATTTCTCTAGGTAATCTATTATTAACAACTTCGTCCCAACTTCTTTCACTGTAAAGGAATAGAATATTCTATCTTCACAACTTGTCTCAAACAAGAGAAAGAAACAAGTATAAAATTATTTATAGATATTCAGATATGTTCCCTATGCTAACTCAGTTCTTGAATTCTGGTCAACAAACAATACGAGCTGCCAGGTACATTGGTCAAGGTTTCATGATTACCTT